ACCTTTGACACAAATAAGCGCGTCACGAGTTCCATATAGATTACTTCTCAATACAATTTCTTTCAAATTCATTAAAATTTCATGTACTGATTCTTGAATACCTACTATGGTAGAATATTCATGCGGGATTTTCTCAGATTTTGCGCGTGTAATACATGTTCCTTCGATTTCTCCAAGCAAAGCTCTTCGCATCGCAATGCCTATTGTGTCGGCTTGACCTTTCATAAGTGGAGACAGAATAAAGCGTCCATAATAAAGACGCTTACTGTCTGCTCTTGATTCAACACATTTCCACTGTAGTGTCCGAGTAGATACTTTTAATTTCTCTCGAACCATAGTAATATTATTTGTCAGATTTTTGAGTCATTTATTTCTCTTGAAATCTCTTCAATGTTTATTTCTACACTCGCCTTTTTTTAGGGGGTCTGCAGCCATTATGTGGCATAGGGGTTACATCCCTTACGAAACTTAAAAGTATACCACTTCGACGAATAGCGCGTAATGCTGCATCTCTTCCGAGACCCGGACCTTTTATCATGACTTCTGCTCGTTGCATACCTTGATCTGTTACTGCTCGAATAGCATTTCCTGCTGCGGTTTGAGCAGCAAAAGGTGTCCCTCTTCTTGTACCCCTGAATCCACAAGTACCAGCGGAGGACCAAGAAATAACCCGACCCCGTACATCTGTAACTGTCACAATGGTGTTGTTGAAACTTGCTTGAACATGAATAACGCCCTTTGGTATTCGCCGTGTACTTTTACGTGAACCCACACGTCCAGTCCTACGTGAACCGCTTCTTGGTATAGATTTTGCCATATTTTATCATTTCCGAAATATAAGTCAGAGATATATGGATATATCCATTTCATGTCAAAACGGATCTTTTATTTTGATTTGTTCATCGGTTCCTTTAGAGAGTCCCTTTTCGAAAGATTATCCTTGTCTTTGTTTATGTCTCGGGTTGGAACAAATTACTATAATGCGTCCCCTTCTACGGATCAGTCGGCATTTTTCACAAATTTTACGAACGGAGGCTCTTATTTTCATAATTGTTATTCCTTAACTGAATTTCGAATCTACTTTACTGATTGGAAGAAAATAAGTTTCTTGAAATTTTTGAACCGTGAATTGGATCCTCATGAAAGGAATCTTGAAAAACCACCGAACCATTCGAATCTTTGTTGTGGGGTCTAGAAATTCTGCGCCCCCCCCCCCCCCGTTTGAATCATAACGACTTACTTAAATTTTGATTCTATCTCCTGGTAGTATATGTATAAAAGAGTGTCGGATCCTTCCTGAAACAGAACTTAGAATCTGACTTCATTATTTAAACGAACCCCGAACATACCATTGTGAAGTGATTCAGTAATTAAACCTTCATGAATCCATTTTTCTTCTTTTATTCCAGACAAACCCTCCTTGAAGTATCAACTAATGTAGGAAGGCGTGATATTAGACAACTTGGCTTTTTTATTCGTTTTTTTCACAAACAGGAAGTTACAGATACAATTCGGATAGCAGAAAATTTACCATATATAGCACAAAATTTCTCCGCCGATTCCTTCTAGCCGAGCTGCTCGGTCTGTCATTATACCCCGAGAAGTAGAGAGAATTACAATCCCCATCCCGTCTAAAATTCTAGGAATTCGTTGATAGTTAGAATAGATTCGGAGACCAGGTCGACTTATTCGTTTTAAATTTAAAAGAGTTCTATATGGTCCTTTCCTATTCCTTCTATGTCGTAGGGTTAAAACCAAAAAATATTTGTTATTTTCTACAAGTTCCCTTACGTTTTCGAGAAAACCCTCTTGTAAAAGTATTTTAACAATGTTTTTGGTCATGTTAGTAGATGCTATTCGAACCGTTCCCTTTCGATCCATGTCAGCATTTCGTATAGAAGTTATTATGTCAGCAATAGTGTCCTTACCCATGATAAACTCAAATTATTGTTGCTTCCGAATTTGGATATAATCAGCATGTTCTTTTTTTATAAAAATTATTAAAGAAAATTCTTAAAAGTATATGCGTGAGACATAATCTACTAATTTATCTATTTTATTTAAATACTATCACTATCTCACGGTCTCATATTATAATACCTCAGGTGCTAATGAAACTATTTTAGTAAAATTTAACTGTCTCAATTCCCGGGCGATCGCGCCAAAAACTCGGGTTCCTTTTGGATTTCCTTCTTGATCAATGACAACTGCAGCATTGTCATCATATCGTATTATTATACCGTTATCGCGTTTGAGTTCTTTACAAGTACGTACAATTACAGCTCTGATCACTTCTGATCTTTCTAGAGGCGTATTTGGTACTGCTTCTTTTATCACAGCAACAATAACATCACCAATATGAGCATATCGGCGATTACTAGCTCCTATTATTCGAATACACATCAATTCTCGTGCCCCGCTATTGTCTGCTACATTCAAATGGGTTTGAGGTTGAATCATATCATTTTTTTTTATCTGTTTTTTTAATGTAAAATAAAGCAAAGGACGAAGTAAAAAAAAAAAAAAAGAAAGAAAACCCTGCAATTGTTTTTTTTATACACAAGACTTCTTTCCTTTGGTTCTACATTTCTATCCAGAAATAATGAATTGAGTTCTTATAGGCATTTTGGACGCCGCTATTGAAATAGCCTTTCGAGCTATATTTTCGGCTACTCCACCCATTTCATAAAGTATTCTACCCGGTTTAACAACAGCTACCCAATATTCTGGGGATCCTTTCCCTGAACCCATACGGGTTTCCGTGGGTCTTACTGTAACTGGTTTGTCTGGAAATATACGTACCCATATTTTTCCGCCACGGCGTACATTTCGTGTCATTGCTCGGCGCCCTGCTTCGATTTGTCTAGATGTAATCCAAGCGGGTTCAAGTGCTTGAAGAGCATATCTACCGAAACAAATATGATTACCTCGATAAGATATTCCTTTCATTCTTCCTCTATGTTGTTTACGGAATCTTGTTCTTTTTGGGTTATAGTTGATGGTTCTTTTTCAATTCCATCTCTACTACAGAACTGGACATGAGAGTTTCTTCTCATCCAGCTCCTCGCGAATGAAACGACTAAAACAGATTTTATCAATATATACATGTGTTTAATGAATAATATGCTGAATCATAGGATTCTTTGAAATTGCATCTAATTAATCAATTCGTTAATCTATTCGAAATTTGTCTAGCGTGTTTAGATATTATTTAATTAAACATGTATTCTATTTCTAGATAATGTCAATTTCTAGATAATGTCAATGTCTTTTTTTATAACGTTATCGTTATAAAAAAATCTTTCTTTTGTTTTTCCTTTTATCATATGGGATCGACAAAAATGTATCAATCTAATAAAAAAAAACTTTCGCGGGCGAATATTTACTCTTTCCATATCTATTTCAGTTATAGGGTTAGTTCATGACCTCTCAAAATAAAAGAATAAAAGAGGAGGTCCCTGGTTTGTTCCGCCATCCCACCCAATGAATCATTAAGATTCATTTTCAATAGAATCTTCTGCATTCACGGGTTATATCGTTCCCATTGCTTCTCGATTAATGGTTAGGTCTGAATTTTCCGGCGGAGTCCTTTTTTCTTAAGTCAATTTTCTCAGTCTTTATTGGCTCGAGGCTCTTGATTTTTTTGTTCTATAAGCGGATTCATCTAATTATGCATGAATCATTATTGAATTTATGCTTTATTACACTGCGTTTTATGAGATGACTCATCGACCTTACATATTGGAATCATATATCATTGATATTTCCGTTCTATCTTTCTCTCATCCTTCCACTTATCCGCATACTTTTTTTTCTATTTTGCTTTCCGACTTAGAACTTCACAACTAATAATCCGATTGGTTTTTTTATCTTTATGCAAAAAAAGATTTCAGTTGCTACAACGATATGTCCAATATATTATATCTTTATCTTGACTGGTTCTTTGGATCCAGATAATGCAAAGCAATGAGTTGGTTATTAGTGCTATAGTTATTAGTTCATACTCTGGGCCCTGGTCCGTTTTTTTGAATCCTAGCCCTAAAAAAACCAACGAGTCACACACTAAGCATAGCAATTATATAAAATGATCAATCGAATTTTTATTGAACCCTCTAGAATTGCAGAATTGCTCTTTTTTTGTTTTGCTTGAACATAAAAAGAATAAAAGGGTTTTTCTTTTTTTGTCCATTACTGGGTATAATGTAAAAACACATAAAGTCTTATTATTCTTCGTCTACAAATATCCAAATTTTGATTCCTAATACCCCGTATATAGTTCGAACTGTATAGGAACAATAATCAATTTTAGCTCCAATGGTTTGTAGAGGAACCCTACCTTCTCTGATCCATTCGACGCGTGCAATTTCTTTTCCGTCGATACGTCCCGCAATTTGTACTTGAATTCCTTTTGTATTCGCCAGCTCGGTTAATTCAATAGCTTTTTTCATTGCTTTGCGAAAAGAAACTCTATTCTTTAATTGGCCAGCTATAAATTCTGCAAGAATATTAGGGTGTCCATAAGGATTTGCAATTCGTGTAATAGCAATGTTTAGTTTTCGGTTCGCACAATGAAGTTCTTTTTGTACATTCATCTGCAATTCTTCGACTCTCCGCGGTCTATTTTCTATTAAGAATTTTGGGAATCCTATATAAATTATGACTTGAATTAGATCGATTCTTTTTTGAATCTCTATCCGTGCAATTCCCTCAACGCCAACACCGGAGGATATTCTCATATTTTTTTGTACATAATTCTTAATACAGTTTCGTATTTTTTGATCTTCTTGTAGACCTTCCGAATAATTTTTTGGCTGTGCAAACCAAAGAGAATGATGACTTTGTGTTGTACCAAGTCGGAACCCAAGCGGATTTATTTTTTGTCCCATAATCCCCCACTACTATATGTATCATGACATGTCAGATTTTTGTTCTTTTTTTTAGTTATCAATCCAGATTTTTTTGAGTACACCATATATTCTTCAAATTCTTTATATAAGGAT